GTCTCTAGTAAACCAAAGTCATCGTCGAATAGCTATTTTGCTTCAATTTCTTTTTTGAGAAAAAAAATGAAAGATTTAGTTACGATTAGAAATTGACTTTCTATCTTCAGCCATGGATCCCTTACTCATACTTATTCAATTGGAAGTCTTGGTCCAATTCAAAAATTCTGTTTCGCAATTTCATAATCCAACTTTGAAATTTATAAGTGACTCATGGATACAAATCACGAGAATGCGTATTTTTTCTCGACTTTCTCATTGAGAGGTAAAGGATTCAATCCTTTTAAGAAATAAAGTTTTTGATGGGAATATGAATAAACCCGAAAGACCCTTTAACTATTAAAAGGTTAATAGAACGAATCACACTTTTACCACTAAACTATACCCGCTACAATATCATTATTGTATACAAATGGACCTTTTGTCCAACAAGGTAATTGAGCATGATCAAGATAGGATCATCAAAGAATCATTAAAATGAGAGTGTTGAACTTTGGGAGTTCTAAATTGAATGAGATTCGGAAAAGAGGCTTCATTTAATTTAATAATTTAAATGAAATAACTAAAACCTTTTGCTGAAGAAGATAGATACCGATCAAAAAAACACTCAAATTCTAACAGAAAAATCCATTGTGAAAGAATCAAAAGTTTCTTTTTTAGTTCGGAAAATGAAAATGAAATATAACAAGAAAAAGCATGTAAAAAATCTTTCTTCTTTTTGTTGTTGCTTAAATCTAAAATATAAAATTATTAATTATTATATAATAATATAAAACAAAACAAGTCTTTTTGTTTTCAAATCAGATAAATCATTATTTATCTATACTTCGTTGGAACAAAAAAAAAGGCCCGGCCTGGTCAGTACTTAGCCGGGCCATCAGAATAAGAAGGGCCTTTCAAACAAAACAAAGAGGTCTTCCTTATTTTTCTTTAGTTCGATTGTTGGCACGCCCCTCTTTTAGATACAGGAAATTCCTTATTTGTGGATCTCTCTCTATATATAATAGAATAGAGAAAGAAGAGTAGAGAAAGAAAGATTCCTTATATTATGTATAATATAGTAATTATCTTTTTCAATTGGGAGAGATGGCTGAGTGGACTAAAGCGTCGGATTGCTAATCCGTTGTACGAGTTATTCGTACCGAGGGTTCGAATCCCTCTCTTTCCGTTTCTGTTGATGACTTGATTTATTTATTTAATTTTCCTATTTTAAAAGTATGAGTTAAACGCGTGGAATAGATAAAATCCTAAGAAAATAGGAAAATTAACCAAGAAAAACCCTTTGGATTTTATTCTTCACGTCCAGGATTACGTCCCGGATCATTAGATAAGAATCCAAAGATAAAGAGAGAAACAAAAAATATCACTACGGTATAAACGAAGAGTTTCAGAGTAAGCATTACACAATCTCCAAGATTATTTTTTGGAAAAAAAAGAGAATAGATCTTCCATTTTTCTACCACATAGACTATTTTGACACCAAGAAATAAGTTTTTCTAGAAATAAAAATGCATTGTCATAAATCCATTTGTTTTTCATTAACAAAAATTTTTGTTTATATCCAAATTAGATATTGTGGGAGACCCTAAATAGGGTTAGGGTCTTTCACTGGAAAAGGGGTTAAAAATGAGGAAATGGGGGTAAGCCGAATTTATGATTTATGGCGACTATCCAAGCCAAGAATTTCAGTGTGCGAATCGAAGGTTCATACTCTCAAACTTATCTGATTATATCAATTGTTAGGATTTTTTATCGAAGAAATCATGCATTTTCTAGGATATTATTAGTAAGGATCTTATCGAAAACTTACAGCAGCTTGCCAAACAAAAGCTAAGAGAAAAAAAAACAGAGGTATGACTGGCATAACATCTACGATTGGATTCAAAAAAGCATAGGCTTCGGGCAATTTGCCGAAGAAAAAACTACTCGAATAAAGGGCAGAATTAATACAGATCAAACTAACGATATTAAGCATAACAGACATTTTGTTCTTGGAGATAATTGCATTTTGATTGAGTTTTTGATATAAGGAACAAGGAAGAAAGTAAGTAAGGTAGACAAAAAATCCTTCTTTTTCTTTGAACCCACCCAACCAAAAATCCTCCAATTCTCAAAGGAGAATAGAAGAAATCATACTTTCATACAATATCTTAATTGAATTCTATGTAATGATCAATAAATTAAATTGAATTCTATATCTATATGTATCAAAATCCCAGTATCAATCTATTATATAAATATTTGGACTGCAGTTGACAAACAACCAGTAACAATATTATTGTTTCTTCGTGTAGATTATAAATTCAAATGGGGCGTGGCCAAGTGGTAAGGCAACGGGTTTTGGTCCCGCTATTCGGAGGTTCGAATCCTTCCGTCCCAGCGCATATCCATTTTTTTATGCTACATTATTCCCATAGAAAGAGTGAGAGTGGGGGGGTGGATATGAATGAATCCATATTCATTTTAACTAATATGTGTCTCTTCGAATCTCATTAAAAAGAAAGTTCCATAACAATAACATATTTATATATGTTATGGAGCCGGTGTTTTTTCTTTGAATCTGATTTTATTTAGGTATTTCGTGTTTGACTCTAATCAAAGATTGGAAATCTATGTAACGATTGAGGGAGAGGGGATTTATCCTATCCCTTTATATTTTATTTTATGCACTTTATGACAAGAGTCGATAATAATATTATGCAACCCCATGTTAAAGTTAAACAAAATACATATTTATCATATAATGATATAAAATGAGAAAATGTTTAGCTTATATGGTATATATCGTTCTATTCCAATGACAATAAATTTTTGATTTTTGTGAAAAAGATTTGTAATCCTTAAAATGATATATAACAGTGACAACTCGTCAGTCTATCTGAGAGATACGAAAACCCTTCCCTATTTTTTTTCGATTTTTATTTTCGTAATTGTGATATGATATCAGATCAAAAGAATAAAGATTCAAATCTTAACTTACATCATTTTTTTATACATCTCATGTAAAAAAAATTAGATTGATTTCTTCTTTTCTTTGATCTATTTATTGATTTCAATTAAAATTTAATCAGTGCTGAGTCAATTAAAAAATAAAAATAGATCCTTCTATGAAGATCGAACGTGATTTTTACTGTTCAATTTTATTAAAATTAAATATGTCTAATAATGATGTCTAAATAGGAAACTTTTTTAATTTCAATTTGAAATTTTTTAAATGTTTTTTCAATGATTCCTTCTAAGTGGAATCTTTGAAAAAGTAGCAAATAGTTTAATCTATCCTATATGAATCATTTGAAAATACAGATTCAAAAAGTTATTCGTTTATATATTTCTATTTCGTTCTAGGATCTATATATTATTTATGTATGTTAAAAATGCCATCTTGCTAAAATTTTTTCAGAAAAACAGTTCTCCCTTATCATATATAGGCGAAAAAGTCTAGATTGTGATGTCTATGGACAGCTAAACCAATGACTATTCATGATTCCATGATTGAATCAATCCCATACTGGTTCCAAATTAGAGGAATGTTATGGTAAAACTTCGTTTGAAACGATGTGGTAGAAAGCAACGTGCGACTTGAAGGACACGATCCATTGTGGATTTTTACATCCATCATTTTCCATTTGTCTAGGAATGAGGGTGCCCTTGACTCGACATTGTTTGTTCTATTACACTTAAACCCTTCATTTTTTTGGGGTTGTAAATAGTCCACGATGGAGCTCGAGTAGAAAGGATTAATTCATTTCTCGGGGGCAAGGATCTAGGGTTAATGCCAATCGATCAATTGGAACAACTTCGTAAATATATCTTCCGTATATAGAAAGAGGAATATAGAAAAAGGATCCAATTGTAGCAAGTTTTCAATTCACAAGAAAAATTTGTTGGAATTTATCAAACCTTTTCGATTATTCGATTATAAAGTGTATCACGCGGGAATCAACAGGCCATGGGATTCTTTGCTAGAAAGCAATCAAAAAGGGTATGTTGCTGCCATTTTGAAAGGATTCAGAAGCACCGAAGTAATGTCTAAACCTAATGATTTAAAATAAGCATAAAGGATCTAAGAACAAGGAAACACCATTTGAATTGTCTCATATAGTATCAATAACTGCATCACACTAAAGAATCCAAATAGAATTTTAAACGAGACAAACAAATGGGGGTAAAGACTACTCATCAATAAATGAAATAGACTAAAGATTTTTCCTTTCAGCTATTTCAGAGTTATCCAACTTGAGTTATGAGTACGAATGGTTTTTCCTTTTCAGGAAGAAAAAAAGACTTAAATAATAGTCGAATTGATTTTATAGGCCCATTTGTCATTTAATTTATTAGAATTGCATACATAGACAAAACTTCGAATCAAATCATTTTTTCTCGAGCCGTACGAGGAGAAAACTTCCTATACGGTTCTAGGGGGGGTATTGTTGATCTACATCTATCCCAATGAGCCGTCTATCGAATCGTTGCAATTGATGTTCGATCCAGAAGAGAAGGAAAAGATCTTAAAAAAGTGGGCTTTTATGATCCAATGAAGAATCAAACTTATTTAAATGTTCCCCTTATTCTATATTTCCTTGAAAAAGGTGCTCAACCCACGGGAACTGTTCAGAATCTTTTAAAAAAAGCGGAAGTTTTTAAGGAACTTTCGTCTAATCAAATGAAATTCAATTAAAGAAATACCAGGGGGGGGAGCAGTTTGTATATAACTTTGTATAATTTTTTTGTACTTATTTTTTTTATTTCCCCCCCTTTTCTGCTGTATTCGTATTTATTTAGGATTGTTTCCGTTAAATTGGATGGTCTAAAATGACAGACAAAACCTCAGTTTATTGATCTACTAAATATAAAATTCGGACATTTCCTTCAATTGTGTGGTTTTTATTGCAGCTCAACTACCCATCAAGGAATCTATTTTGCTTATTCCACTTAGATTCATGAAATACATTATGGACTAAAAAACCCGGAAATTTTTTTCAATTCTTCCTTTTTGATTCTTTCAGTTATCTTTTTTTTATCTAAATTAGATATATAGTGTCAATCCAAGACAATTTTGAATATTATTGCATTGTTAAATTGCAATTCAAAGAATTGAAAAAAAAAAATCAATGCAATTTATTTTTTCCACTGTATTCTTTTCTCAACATTTATATTGACAACAGTGTATCGAACAAATATAATTCATCGTGATAAGCGAACCGGGTCTATTTATTTCCGTCCCATAGGTTTTTACTTTACCTTATTCAAATTCAAACGATGCTTTCTTCGATACAAGAGGTTTTTTTGATTGAATTAAAGGGTAGATAACATAAGAGATACTCTATAAATTTTTTAAATTTGGTATATATATATTTTTTTATCTGAGAATTTCTTGTATTTTCATCTAATCAATTTTTTTTTATGTTTCGAATCCATTATAAAATTTGTTTTTTTATATTTGTTAGCTCAACGGTTTGATTAACTTATATAATATCCTTTCCTTTTGTTTAAATTTAATTGAATTTGATTCTGATTGTATCTATACACTCTTTGTTGAAGATTTTTGTTGAAGGTTGAAGTTTTATTTAATCTATATTTTATTCGGGTTGCTAACTCAACGGTAGAGTACTCGGCTTTTAAGTGCGGCTAGAATCTTTTACACATTTGGATGAAGTGAGGAATTCGTCCATACCATTGGTAAAGTTTGGAAGACCGCGACTGATCCTGCAAGGGAATAAATGGAAAAAAGAGCATGTCGTATCAATGGAGAGTTCTGAGGATATTTCATCCTTATCGGATCGGTATAAAACCTTGTTCGAATTCTTGGAACGAAACAAAATAAAGTAAAGTAGGGTCAAATGAATAAATGGATAGGGGCCCTATGGCTTCAATTAATTATAAAAAAGAAAAAGCAACCAGCTTCTGTTCTTAATTTGAATAATTTCCCGATCTAATTAGACGTTAAAAATAGATTAGTGCCTGATAGGGGAAGGACTTCTCCCCCACGAGTGGATTCTATATTTTTTTAATGAATCCTAACTATTGGCATTCTTGATTTTGGAATGAAGATGCGTGTGTAAAAGAAACAGTATATTGATAAAGAAAGTTTTTTCCGAAATCAAAAGAGCGATTAGGTTGAAAAAATAAAAGATTTCTAGCCATCTTATTATCCTATAATATAGACGAATTAAATGAAATGAATGGAAAAAGGAGAGGGTAGAGAATCTGCTGATAAGTTTACCTATCCCGAGGTATCTATTCTTACTAGAATACCTTGTTTTGACTGTATCGTACTATGTATCATTTGATAACCCCCAAAATCTTCTACTTTTGATTCAAATCGAATTTCAAATGGAGGAAAGCCAAAGATATTTACAGCTAGAGAGATCTCAACAACACGACTTCCTATATCCACTTATCTTTCAGGAATATATTTATGCATTTGCTTATGATCGTGGTTTCAGTAGATCCAGTTTGTCGGAAAATCCGAGTTATAACAATAAATCTAGTTTACTGATTGTGAAACGGTTAATTACTCGAATGTATCAACAGAATCATTTTATTATTTATTATCCTAATGATTCTAATCAAAATACATTTTGGGCGCGCAGAAATAATTTGTATTCTCCAATCATATCAGAGGGTTTTGCTTTTATTGTAGAAATTCCATTTTCTCTAGGATTAATATATTGTCTAGAAGGGAAAAATAAAAAGATAGTCAAATCTCAAAATTTACGATCAATTCATTCAATATTTCCCTTTTTAGAGGACAATTTTTCACATTTAAATTTTGTATTAGATATACTAATACCCCAGCCTGTTCATGTGGAAATCTTGGTTCAAACTCTTCGCTGTCGGGTAAAGGATGCCTCTTCTTTGCATTTATTACGATTCTTTCTCAACGAGTATTGTAATTCGAAGAGTCTTATTACTCCACAGAAAGCCAGTTCCTCTTTTTCAAAAAAAAATAAAAGATTGTTCTTATTTTTATATAATTCTCATCTATGTGAATACGAATCTATTTTCGTCTTTCTACGTACTAAATCTTCTCATTTACGATCAACATCTCTTGGAGTTCTTCTTGAACGAATATATTTTTATGGAAAAATAGAACGTGTTGTGAACATCTTTGTTAAGGTTAAGGATTTTCAGGCGAACCTACGGTTGGTTAAGGAACCTTGCATGCATTATATTAGGTATCAAAGAAAATCCATTCTGGCCTCCAAAGGGACGTCTCTTTTCATGAATAAATGGAAATCTTACCTTGTCGCTTTTTGGCAATGGCATTTTTCGCAGTGGTTTCATCCAAGAAGGATTTATATAAATCATATATCCAATCATTCCCTTGAATTTTTGGGCTATCTTTCAAATGTGCGAATGAACCCTTTAGTGGTACGGAGTCAAATTATAGAAAATTCATTTCTAATCAATAATGCTATTAAGAAAGTCGATACCCTTATTCCCATTATTCCTCTGATTGCGGCATTGGCTAAAGCTAAATTTTGTAACGTACTAGGG